GATTGACATTTCTCCCAAAAATATCTCGAACACAAAGGGTTTACTTGTTACTAATATAGTCTAACCTCTATTCTTCTTTAGATCCCCTGTTTCACTCCGATAGTATCGTCACTCGGGTCGATGCAGAGGAAATGAATGCATTTCTATACTATACTAAGTAAGTGAAATAGCTAAAAGATAATCAGGATCATGCCATATCACTTAACTTAGTATACTGGATCTTACGGAGCCTGTTCACGCACGGCATGTTGGGTCTGATCATAGAAAAGATTCTCTTCAAGCGAACCAGCCTATCCTCTGTATGGGGCTTACGCGGTGGTTGGAACAAAGACACATTTTTTTTTGAATTCCAATGTGGCAGATAACATATATCTGCATGGCCTAATCACTAGTTCAAGTCACACACTCCCATAATCCATTTTCTCTTCGGAGAATTAACTTCAACTATTCGTGTCAAATAAATAACACAATATTGTGATTGTGGAGTTGAAGGAAAATATCCAAACCATGTCTTATTCTTTTCAATAATCCATACTTGTAGCAATGAAATACTCCAAAATTGAGAACTGAGTGATTACAAATATCTATGATCTTTTCTATAAAGTCTATAAAGGACCAGAAATCCCTTGCTTACGTATCATTGGGAAGTGCATTAACATAAATACGGCAGTAAGAAGGGGTAATACAAAAGTATGTAAACTATAAAAACGAGTCAAAGTGGATTGTCCCACACTAGCACTTCCGCGTAATAATTCTACCAAAGGCGATCCTATTACAGGAATAGCGTCAGGTACGCCTGTTACAATTTTGACTGCCCAATAACCAACTTGGTCCCAAGGTAAGGAATAACCAGTTACACCAAAAGATGCGGTCAATACACCCAGAACCACACCTGTAACCCAAGTCAATTCGCGAGGTTTTTTAAATCCACCGGTGAGATACACCCGAAATACGTGCAGGATCATCATTAGGACCATCATACTTGCCGACCAGCGATGAACTGATCGGATTAACCAACCAAAGTTAGCTTCAGTCATTATATATTGAACAGAAGCAAAAGCCTCAGTAACGGTCGGGCGATAGTAAAACGTCATAGCAAATCCCGTAGCTACTTGGACTAAAAAACAAGTAAGGGTAATTCCTCCTAGACAATAAAAAATGTTAACATGAGGAGGAACGTATTTACTAGTTATATCATCTGCAATCGCCTGAATCTCGAGACGTTCTTCGAACCAATCATAGACTTTATTGAGATAGGTAACCCAAGAGGACTCCCCCTCTGAGAACCGTATATGAGAATTTCATCTCATACAGCTCAAACATAAACACCTCAATACTGGTTGAAACGGATATAGAATAAATAGAAGGTTTGAAACTTCTTACTAGTTCTAGTTTCTCCTTTGCTTCAATCTTATCTCTTCTCTGAAGATATGAAAAAAAACCGAAAGCTTTGTGGTGATAATGCCAAAATATCAAGTCGGCTCATTCGTCTTTATATTGCTTTATATAGATCGTTACAGGCCTCTTGAATCTTCTATTTCCCTATTTTGTTTTCTTTCGTTGATTTATTATTTTTATTTGTGTTTAATTTAATTAATATGTCTTTGTATTTATTTATTTTTTATAGGAATTCTCTTGTTAAGACCCTATGAATCGATTGAAACCTCAGATTCATACTATAACCACGATGATTCAATAAAACCTTAAAGCTAAGTCCAATGATTCTCTGAGTAAAAACCATTGTATCATCACTTATTAAATGAATATTAATTAAATTAATAGATATATATCATAAAATGACTGAAAATCCAAAGAAATAGTTCGTCTTAAACTAAGCAAAGCATAAAGAGGCGTTTGAAAGAAAAAAAATCTTTCAATTTCTACTTAATTCTTTAATTCTTTGCATTTTTTTTAGTCCGGCCGCGGGGTCTGAATATTAAGTATGAATCATAGTTTAAATATTTCGTGCTCGATTTCATATATTCTGTGTTTCAGATAATAGACTAAATATCCGACGCGATAAAACACATCTCTATGAAGATGGCAGACCCATTCTCTGTACTATCAATAGGATCAATTATAACAAGTCACACACTCATATTCCGAACTACAGAAACAAAGAAATTCCGCGGTCGAACTACCAAAATCAAAATAAATATATAAATATGGGCTAGAAATCCGAGCCCCCTAAATGTATTGAAAAGCTAAGACTTCACAGTTCTTGTGATCTTCTAATTCATTGAAATTCCGTCCAGTAAAACGGAAGAATTATAAATCTCCAAAATAATAGATAGGAATATAGCAAATAGAGCCATTGCGACACCCATCAAAGGAGTGGTTCCCCATCCAGGAGCTACTTTACCATATTCCGAATTCAATGGTTTCAATAAACCCCCTACATTTGTTGATCTTGGACCAGATCTGGAATTACTCTCAACGGTTTGTGTAGCCATAAATCCTATTGTTTTAATTAAGATCTGTTGACTTTGTATACTATTCCGTTGTAAATAAACGATCTTATCATAGATCCATTGTGGTCTTGAAATTATATAATAATGGAAACAGCAACCCTAGTCGCCATCTCTATATCTGGTTTACTTGTAAGTTTTACTGGGTATGCCTTATATACCGCTTTTGGGCAACCCTCTCAACAACTAAGAGATCCATTCGAGGAACACGGGGACTAGTTATAGTTAAAGTACTAAGCCTCCCAATATCGGGAGGCTTAGTACTTCAATTGATAAAATGAAAAATAATTTATTTTACCTTTTTCATTGGAACTTTAGGGGGTTCTCGAAAAAAGATAGCGAAAAAAATTATCCCTAGAGTCGAGACTAAAAGGAATGTATAAACCAATGCTTCCATAGATTCGATCGTGGTTTACAATTATAGCTTCCATACCTGTTTATTTTCCTACCTAAAGAAAGAGCAAAAGTCAAAGAAAAAAAGTAGATTCGAAAGATACGATAACAATGTTATATTATATCAGACTACTTGTCTTTTTGTAGTTGGATCTCCAAGTTTTTGGAATGCGCCAAATTCTACTTGAGCATCCAAATCTGAGTCAATACCAGCAAAAACATCTCTGAATAAGGTTCGAGCACCATGCCAAATGTGTCCGAAGAAAAAGAGCAAAGCAAACGAAGCATGTCCAAAAGTAAACCAACCCCTCGGACTGCTACGAAAAACACCATCAGATTTCAAAGTAGCACGATCTAATTCAAAAATTTCACCCAATTGAGCGCGTCTAGCATATTTTTTAACAGTAGCAGGATCACTATAACTAACTCCGTTAAGTTCGCCGCCGTAGAACTCAACAGTTACACCTACTTGTTCAACACTATACTTTGATTCTGCCCTTCTAAAAGGAACATCAGCTCTAACAATTCCGTCTCCATCTACCAAAACAACTGGAAATGTTTCGAAAAAGGTAGGCATACGACGTACAAAAAGTTCACGCCCTTCTTTATCTCTAAAGATGGGGTGTCCTAACCATCCAACAGCTATCCCATCCCCGTTGTCCATTGAGCCCGCTCTGAATAACCCCCCCTTTGCCGGATTATTCCCAATGTAATCATAAAAAGCAAGTTTTTCCGGAATTTTAGACCAAGCTTCTGAGAAACTTTGATTTTCAGCGAGTCCAGCACTAACTCTTCTATATATTTCTTGCTGGAAGTATCCCTGATCCCATTGATAACGAGTGGGACCAAATAATTCGATGGGGGTAGTTGCTGAACCATACCACATAGTTCCAGCAACTACAAAAGCAGCAAAAAAGACAGCAGCGATACTACTGGAAAGGACGGTTTCTATATTGCCCATACGTAATCCTTTGTATAGACGTTGAGGCGGACGAACACTAAGATGAAATAGGCCCGCTAATATGCCCAATGTACCTGCTGCAATATGATGAGAGGCTATTCCGCCCGAAACAAACGGATCAAAACCTTCCACACCCCACGCTGGATTTACAGATTGTACTTTTCCAGTTAGTCCATAAGGATCGGACACCCATATTCCAGGGCCATACAAACCTGTTACATGAAATGCGCCAAAACCAAAACAAGCCACCCCTGAAAGAAATAAATGAATTCCAAAAATCTTGGGCAAATCCAAACACGGTTTTCCTGTACGTTCATCAGTAAATATTGCTAGATCCCAATACACCCAATGCCAAATAGCTGCTAAGAAGCACAAGCCAGAAAACACAATATGCGCTCCGGCCACACCTTCATAACTCCAAATGCCTGAATTCGTTACAGCCCCCCCTGTGATACTCCAACCACCCCACGAATTAGTTATTCCTAAACGAGTCATGAAGGGTATAACGAACATACCTTGTCTCCACATTGGATCAAGAACGGGATCAGAAGGATCAAAAACGGCTAATTCATATAGAGCCATTGAACCGGCCCAACCAGCAACCAGAGCTGTATGCATTATATGGACAGCAATCAACCGACCGGGATCATTCAATACAACGGTATGAACACGATACCAAGGCAAACCCATGGAAATACCCCTTTTTATCAAAGAAAGATAAAGACTATGTAACTTTATTGCATTTTAAAAACGATACTATGGACCTCCCCCCTTCAGTGGATTCTCTCCGAGCAGGAGATAATATTTGTTCTCTTCTGCTGGCAATAATCAAACAATTCTGTTCGTAGGAACAAAGAGAAGCAGATCTATTCTATACCCGATAAGCCCCAATATGCAATGGTGGGTTGAGCCCATTTTCTATGAGTGAATCCATCCATACTTAGTCATCATTCGAAAGACCTATTTTTATTAGTTACTTTATTAATTCTGTCTTCCTTTCTGACCCTGGCTAAAATGAATAACGGCCAATTTTTATGAAGACAATTAAACCCATTATTACGTTTCCACATCAAAGTGAAATATAGTACTTCATTTTTTGTTAATGCCTATTGGTGTTCCAAAAGTACCTTTTCGAAGTCCTGGAGAGGAAGATGCATCTTGGGTTGACGTATAGTGCGGCTTGTCAGATATATTGGGTCATATGGGATTTCCCCGTTCTCTCCCTCGATCGAGATATCCTTTGTTTCACCCAATCAATTTATTAAAAATTTGGCGCGTGAGGTGCAATTAGACCCGTTTTGGGGGGATCCAGATTAATATTACCATCTCAATAAAACTTATTTATGGTTGGCTTGGTTGGACCAAGAAAATTAAGTATCCAGGCTCCGTTTAGAAAAAACCCAATTAGTAATAGATCGTCGATTACTACTTGTATCATAAACGATTTTATTATTAAATTAGAAAGAGGGGTGATCTCAAAGTGTTAATTAATCGAATAGAATAATATGCTGAATACCTCAACTATTTGCCGGAAGAAAGGCATCAAATGAATTCAAAAAAGAAGTGGTATTGGGAGCATTTATCCTATATGTGCAAATAGAAATCGGGGAAATCTTTACCTGGAGTAGAGCATAAACCTAAAAAAATGGAAGGGGCCCCTTCAGGAACAAGAAAATTACATCGTAATTTGGATTGGATCTCGATGAAACAATATATCAATGAGAAGTTTGTTTTATAAGTGTAGTGAATTTCGTATTATAGGTTATAGGAAAACGAGCAAAAACTTATCTTTTTTTTTTATGGAAGAAAAAGGGTTCCTTTGTTAAAAGTTAGATCGAACCTACTCTAAGCCAAAATAAAGGGGCTGGAATCTTATACATTGATCTTTTTTCCGCGATTTTTTGAACCGTATGCCTCAAAAGGTGCATGTACGGTTCCTAAGGTATAGTTTTTTATCCTAATCAACCGACTTTATCGAGAAAGATTGCTTTTTTTAGGCCAAGAGGTTGATAGTGAGATCTCAAATCAACTTATTGGTCTTATGGTATATCTCAGTATAGAGGATGATACCAAAGATCTCTATTTGTTTATAAATTCTCCCGGAGGATGGGTAATACCCGGAGTAGCTATTTACGATACTATGCAATTTGTAAGACCGGATGTACATACAATATGCATGGGATTGGCCGCTTCAATGGGATCCTTTATCCTGGTCGGAGGAGAAATTACCAAACGTCTAGCATTCCCTCACGCTTGGCGCCATTGAGTTTTTTATTTGAAAGAAAAAAAGACTATGCCTTAGCAGGAATATTAAGTAATAATAGCATGGCACTTCGAATTTGATATGATAAAACTCTCTTTTTTTTTTACATTAAATTATGTATCGAAAGAGTAGTATGAGATAATAAGATATTCCGATTTTATCTTGGGGTAGTCCATTTAAGCGGCACAAACTTTTTTTGTTTTCACACCGGAAGCGTTTTAACAATATTTCTTTTTTATAGAAAAGATTCATTTTTTGTCTTAGCTCAAAAAAACTTTGGGATTGCTGAATCACAGACGAAATAAATATATAAAGCAACGGAACCATCATAGTATTTTTTAACTCCCCCGAAAGGAAGGGTGGTAATTGGATCATTTACCGATCTGCGTCTGATAGATCCTAGATTTTCTCTTTATTGGCTGTAAGGTAAAAGTAAATTCCATTAGAGAGCCGTATGCACTGCACAAAAAAATGCCCGTACGGTTCTTCAATTCTTTTTTTTTTTTTTTTTGCACCCCATCATCCTGCAAGATAGAGAAACCATTTATTTATCATCAGGGTAATGATTCACCAACCCGCAGCCTCCTTTTATGAGGCACAAACGGGAGAATTTATCTTGGAAGCGGAAGAACTACTGAAACTGCGCGAAACCATCACAAGGGTTTATGTACAAAGAACGGGCAAACCCTTATGGGTTGTATCCGAAGATCTGGAAAGAGATGTTTTTATGTCAGCAACAGAAGCCCAAGCTCATGGAATTGTTGATCTTGTAGCGGTTGAATGAAGGATTTCGCTGAAATCCCTACTATTGTTGTGTTGAGATTTTCTTTATATTCTTACCGGGTTTAATATTCTATTAAATATAAATAGATAAAAAAAAAAAAAAAAAGCGATTCATAATCATCCGGTTAGGATCGATCTCAACCAGCCTATATATGTATACGATACAGCATGCCAACCATTAAGCAACTTATTAGAAATACACGACAGCCAATAAGAAATGTCACGAAATCCCCCGCTCTTCGGGGATGTCCTCAGCGCCGAGGAACATGTACTAGGGTGTATGTGCGACACGTTTAGATCATGAGCTAGGGCTGGGACACAAAAAAAAGACAAACTGTATGTTTCCAGTATCAATGATCAATCAATACCAGTGAATAGGATAGAAATAGAATATGAATAGGATAGGATACAATGGAAGAATTCCACTCACTATCTACAAATCAAAAAGATCCATTATCTCCCTGTGTATTCCATTTATGGTTTCCATTGGTGCAAATCCAATCACCTGAATTTAAGATGAGAAGCAATTCCCCTTTGGTAAGAAATGGTTATCCATTAAGCGGGGGAAATATATAAGCAGAAAAATTATGTTCCCACTCTTGCAAAAACGGACTAACAGGGTCAGCTACCTAGCTAACTTTCATAATTAAATACCGTTACTGTATGGGTTAGATCTCATTGTGAAAGACCTATTACTAAATAATATAATTCATGGGTAGAGCCAAAGGGTGTGAACTGTACAAGTTACCAATAATATTGATTAAATGAAGGAAGGGGTTCCGGTGTATAGAAAGGACCTCACCGTTTAAGAAGTAACCATAGAAACGATGGAACCACTATTTCTTTATCCATATCCATTTAAATTTTAGTTTTATATTTACTATGTTTTTGTGCGGTGAAATGAAAAAAAAATATATATAGTGGTCGGGGAGGTTATAGTAGCCAAAGCCATTGGAATTTTTATTTTATACATTGGAAGAATCTGTTTTGTTATTAATCGACCAGTAAAGAGGAAAATAATAACTAAAAGAACGGAAATCAATTAGTTATTCATCAAAGTTTCATTTATTCAATGACCAGAATTAGACGAGGATATGTAGCTCGTAAACGTCGAACAAAAATCCGTTTATTTGCATCAAGCTTTGGGGGGGCTCATTCAAGACTTACTCGAACTATTACTCAACAGAAAATACGAGCTTTGGTTTCTGCTCATCGGGATAGAGATAGGCAAAAGAGGGATTTTCGTCGTTTGTGGATCACTCGGATAAATGCAGTAATTCGCGAAAATAAAGTATCCTATAGTTATAGTAAATTTATAAATGATCTGTACAAGAGGAAATTGCTTCTTAATCGTAAAATACTTGCACAACTAGCTATATTAAATAGGAATTGTCTTTATATGATTTCTAATGAGATCGTAGAGGAAAAGGATTGTAAGGAATTTACCGAAAAACTTAAATGACATTCCCCGGAGAATGAACTCCGGGAAGATAGAGTATAAATTAGTATAAGAAAAAGATAAAGTCGTCAAAATGAGTTAACGCGCTCAAACAAAAAAACTTTTATTCTTCCCCGATTCTTTGATTCTTTTTTTTTATTACAACACGAAAATTTAATTTAGATTTTATTATTTTTAGAACAAAATATCCATCTGGGTTTGAGTTCATAGCATATTGGAATTTTGATTTGATTGAAGAGTAAGCCTATTTATTTCTGGTTCTAAAACCAGTAGTTCTAGCGGTCGACTCGGTTCTTTCAAACTGTTTCTCGTTATTAAGAAAAGGTAACAAAGATAAAATGCGCGCTTGTTTTATAGCAATAGTAATTAATCGTTGTTGTTTCAAGGTCAATCTATTCACGCGTCTAGATAAAATTTTTCCTTGTTCACTAATAAACCGACTAATTAAACTCATATTTCTATAATCAATTCGATCCCCCGATTGGATCGGGGGCAAACGCCTACGCGAAGATCGTTTGGATTTAAGAAAGGGTCGCTTGGATTTATCCATGGTTTGTTTGTTCCTTATCCCTGAAAATCCTATTTCTGAGTTCTAATTCTTTTTTTTTTTAGATCCAACTGAAATAGAAGAAATAGAAATTAGGATTTACTTTAGTTATATTAAAATATATATTATATATATAATATGTCATTTTTAATGTTCCTTGGAAGAGTGACAAACAGACCAGCATTCGATCTATTTCTTTATCTCCCCATGAACCGTATGTTTGTAACAATAGGGACAGAATTTTTTCAATTCCAATCGACTCGGCGTATTGTGTCGATTCTTTTGGGAAATATATCTGGAAATGCCCGTTGATTCTTTATTAACCCCGTTTCGGACACAACTGGTACATTCCAAAATAACCGTTACTCGGACATCTTTACTCTTGGCCATGAACCCCCTTTGGTTTTTGATTCTCAACTCTTCCATTTTTTCAATCTGAAGCGAATAAGAAAGGAACAAAGAAAAAATAGAAGTTGCTAACTCTAAATCTAATTATGAAAGATTTCGTTACAATCACTAGAGTAATAGTCAAAAAATAGTAAATAATTAGTTACAGCTATTTGATTTGATTGTATCTCTAATCCCCTTCCCGTATCAATAACTAAAAAGAAAAAAAGGGGAATGTCAACGCATCGGGGAATAAACGATTGATCTCTATTAATAAACCTGCTAAAGATCCGAACCATAGAGTACTTAGTACTGGTGCCACGGAAAGATATGTTTTTAGATCTCGCATTGAAAATCCTCCTTCTTTTTGTTTTTAACGTCTCATATGGGTATAGATAAGTCTTTTATTAGTTTATTATATGTTATACAATATGTTATATGACATGAGTCCCCCCAAAAAATAAGAAATGACAATCAAAATTGTGTATATCAATGGAAGAAATAACACTATGGAAAAGAAGACAGGGATTCTCTACAATGAAACTGTAGACCAATTGAAAGGGATGTAGCGCAGCTTGGTAGCGCGTTTGTTTTGGGTACAAAATGTCACGGGTTCAAATCCTGTCATCCCTACCTATTCTATTACTTTAGTTCTCCTATGAGCAATAAGGAGGAATAAATTGAGATCAATTAAATTGGACATACATGATATTTCTTTCATTTTTAGTTTAGAAACACT